ATAAGAAGTGATCCAATTTTTTTCATCGTGTCTGGATGAAGACCAAAGATCTTGAGCGACCGATCCGGCAGAACAACTCAAAAGATAAAGAAGTATCGTTAATTTCTTCATGCTCGTTCCAAGTTCGAAGTACCATTTGTACAAATAAGAATCCCCTCCCTTACATGATTTCTTCTTCATATAGATAGATATAGGATCTATGGGGCAATTACTTAGAAGTACATTTTGTGCAACAGCCCTTCCTATCTGATAGAAAAGGATCCCATGATCCTGAACCGATCTTATCTGGGATCGAAAATCCCAAGTTTTTCTATGAAGAGCTGATCTAATTGTATTAGTTTCTATAATGGATTTCTTCTGTGTAATACTAATTGATAGGGCCTCATTGATAAGTGCTACAAGATCTCGCGCATTGGAACCCATGGTTATGGACCCGAATCCGTTAGTATGGAACATCTTCTTTTCCAAGTGAAATCCCCTAGTATATGAAAGAATGAAAAAGTGCTTTCGTTGTTGTGGAAGAAGAAGCCTTCGTATCTTAATGCATGTATTTAATTTATTCGGAGCTATTAGAGCGGGATCCACTTTTTGGGGAATATGAGTCGAAGCAATAACAAGAATCTTTCCAGTGGAACATCTTTCACAATCCCTGGAGAGATAGTTCTCTAATAGACCGAGGGATAAGTAATTCGACTCATTCACATGCAGATCATGAATGTTTGGAATCCATATTATGCAAGGAGACATTGCTTTTGCTAATTCGAATTGAAGGGTGATATCAAATCGGTCTATTTTCGGCGTCATATACATAGTTAGCACATTCGTCATAGTTAGCAGCTCCGTATCAATATCAAGGTCATCATCACTATCATCAATATCGTCACTATCATCAATATCGATATCATCAATAAGAGAACCTTTAGGCTTGTCATTCAGGAACTTGTTCGGAAATACCGTAATGAAAGGAACATAGGAGTTTGTCGCTAGGTATTTGACCAAACAGGATCGTCCAGTTCCTATAGAACCTATCACTAAAATACCTCTAGAAGGGGATAGGGCTAAGCGGAGCGAAAAGGGTTTTCCATGAGGAGATGGGGAATGAAAACTATTAGCCCCACACGAGGTTTGTGAATAAGTGATTGTCTGATAATGAGCAAGGAATATCCGTCTTTCTGCTAAACAGGATCTATTGAACTCATAATTCATTAGATCCTTTTGATGAATGTCAACTAAGTATCGTAAGGAAATTGATCCCGGTTGTTCAATCATTTGATAACCAGAGTCATTCTTTGATAAATGATCACTATGAGTCAGACTCAATAGAATTTGATCAATCCTTTTTTCTGTCGTTAAGGTGGAGAACTGAACCAAGAATTCTCTTTCTTCATCATCAATCGAATCACTGTTCGCGACCCAGAATTCTACTTTCTCATCAATCCAATCACCGTTCACGTTTTTTCTTTTTCTTATCAATGAATAGATCTCTTTACTTGTACGACTTAGATGTCTCGTATTTCTCGAAAAAATGATTCGATTGATGGGATTTGGTATGATACTTACAAGATCGATGAGATTGATCTTCCAATATTTCTTCTTAGAACGTATTGATTTGACCCCATAAGCGGGACCACCACCCAATAGCATGTTGCCACCAGAAGCAGAACCCCGTATTTCTTCCAGAGAATCTCCTAATTGTTCCAGAATAACTAGAAAGAGATTCTTTAACCAGAAAGAATTCAGTTCAGATGTAGGATACCTATCCAGAAGTTTTCGAAATTCCATCATGTATGATGGAATCATCAAAGATTTGATCTTTTCTAACTCTGTCTGTAACTCACTAGAGGCTCGGGAAACAAAGAGAAGATGTATACGAACGAGATATCCAGCAACAAGAAGAAGGAAAAAGATTGAATAGAGGAACTCCCGAGCATTTGTTGATCTCAGATGTGCCCATATCAATGGAACGGGTGACTCATTATTTCGATGAATCATTTCTTCGGCCAGAAGAAGATTCTGTAAACATTGACTCGAAATCTCACTTATCAGAGTCCATTGTGGAAGAATCTTCTGAGGAATTGGCCGTGATATATCTGATCCATGCATCATATCATGAAAAATGGATACAAATTTTTGACTGCTACTTAGTATCGGCAATGGGTCTGAAAGAGTATCTAAAAGGGTGAAATTGAGATATTTGCACCCTGTCGAAGTAAGGAACCATGGCATATATGTTTGGAACAGATTCCATTTTGAGAGATTTGAAAAAAAAGCACTATCTCGTTGAAAGGTTCTATACATCTGCCCTTTCTCAACGCATTTCTTTAGACAAAGACTCCGTTTTTTCCTCTTTCCGGATGGTAAATACTTCTCAGAACATGGAGTGTGAATCAAACCCATGTTTGAATTGAAACTGAGATACTGATGCAAGTTATTCCCTTCTGAATCAGATAGATTCATATCTGAAAGAGGCTGACAATAAGTTTTTTCCAAATTGACTATT